CTATTTATATACCAGAAGAGATGTACGCCTCAATCCAATGAGGCTACTATGAAATATTCACTTATGGGTGAGGCAAGTTCTTCCATTCTGCTGGTCTGGTCTATGCTCTTTCTTGGCTATATGGTTTATCCGGGGGAGAGATTGAGCTTCAAGAAATAGTAAATGGTCTCATAGATACACAAATGTATGACTCTCCAGGATTATGAATTGCGCTTATATCCATAACTGTAGGAATTGGGTCCGAGCTTTCCCCAGTTCCTTTTCATCAATGGACCCCTGACGTATATGAAGGAGTATGATTCGTTCTACAAATTACAAATTATTACCTATATAATAAAATATAGTGAGATATCTCTCTTTCTTTTTTTTAGATGTTTCTATCTCTCAAAACTCTATGGACATGCGGAAAAGAGAAAGAAAAGGACTGTTACCCCTACCTCCCACTCGGACCAAGACATCAATCGCTTTTACCGAAATAACAATTAAGGTAAAGCAAGGTCAGAAACAACTAAAAAAACTAATATATTTTAATGAAAAAAGATATTTTGTAAGAAGGATTGGTAATATTTTCTATTGATTTAATAGATTTGGTCTTATACATACGCGAGGAAGGTAATAAAAAAGGAATCAGATTCTTTTTTACGACCGATCGATATCAATACTCCAATACGCTATCTCTTACATATATTCTATATTCATCATGATATGAATAATATATATATATATACTATTCATGTAATAGGATTCACTTTTTTGATGCCTTGATGGTGAAATGGTAGACACGCGAGACTCAAAATCTCGTGCTTAAGAGCGTGGAGGTTCGAGTCCTCTTCAAGGCATAATATTTTTCATGTTTATTGAATGAGCGATTCAATGGCAAATATCGTATGATATTCTCTCAATAGACTGGGATGGGATAGATTTCCCTCGTATCAACAGATACGAGGTATTCCGACAATTAACTACAAGTTTAAGCTGCTGGAATAGGACAGTGGATCACAGACAGGATCTTGGCGATCTTCTCTATCTAATGAGGAGTCCATTCCGAAATGGTCCGCTCTTGTATTATGAGGTATATTTCATTAAGGACAAAGATTGAGAAGAATCTTTTAAGATCTTGCAAGATACATAGATTGACCATATACTCCTTGCAAAATTTTGCAAGATCCGGTAGTTGCGACCGAACCTCAACAACTATATCCGGATCCTGTGACTCTATGATGAACCTTTCCTCTCCTCTTAATAGTGTGGGAAGAGGGAATACTAGAACCGAAATCGAGGAGATAAGAAGTAAGCATAGTTTAGTAGAGAATATCTCATTAGGTTAAAGAGAATGGGCTTGTCTTTACTATGCTTACCCTACATGGTCGAGATCTCGGAGTGAGGAACCTATCTTAAAATGAAAAAAAAAAAAAAAAAAATATATATAAAATCTTTTTTTCCTCCAACATACTTACTATTCTTGGACAATACCAGGAAAAGATTAATTAAGGATCTGAAATCGGAGCTAGAGCCTCTCATTGATTTTCTGCCCGGTCAATTTTTTTACTTAATTCCATATTTCATTGCTCTTTCATCGATGGTTAGAGATTGGCTGATGTGAAATCTTAATCCTGTTATGAATTGAGTGTTCAATTTCATTTGGAAAAAGCCATTTCTTCTCCAACAATGTCTTTGTCATTTGATCCAATAACATTCTGTTAGATAGGAACAGATTTGATAAATATTGATAACTCTCGGATAGAGTATTATAAACAAAAGATTCATTAGATAATACACTATTGGTTCCGAAGCATCTTTTGTGATGAATTAACGATTCGAAGCGGTCAACCTTTTTTATTGGATTTTCGATCAACCAACGTTGATATGTAAATGAAGGAGAATATGGCTGCATACGTTCCAATCGGATACCGATTGCTTGAATGCGTTTGAAATCCTCGATATGTTTCTTTTCTGCAAAAGACAATGGTTTCCACAAATTCATGATCGAAATCGAATTGGTCATGGATTTTGAATTATATCTATTAAAAGCACCTTGGAAACTTTTTTTAGAGAAAAAACCATATTTTGCTTTTCTTCTCCTTGAACCATAAGTAATATAGAGCCTTTTCAGCAGTTCTTCATTTGCGAAAATTTCTCGGCGTGAAAACACAAGGCGCTGCTCTTGAAATAGGAAGGGATCCCAAATATATCGTCTTCCTAGAAAGAACATAGGTTTATTAGAGTCTTTATATTGCATCGGATATTGTATAGAAAATTGAGATCCTCCCATCTGCCCTTTTTCAAACGATCCGAACAGGTACGAAGATCCCAATTCATTGGTTCTTTTTGTACGATCGAATCGATTACTGCGAAGAAAACTAAGACGCCAGATCCTAGGAGCCCAAACTATTTTATTTATTACCCTATCCATTTGTTTTGCGCCGAGAGTTTCTTCTAGAAACTTCAATTCATATTCTTTCAGAAATCGTGTCATATCTAGATGATTTCTCATTTTGGGCTGAGGAGCAAATGTGATTTGATCCTTATCGGACTTACCCCGACATATTCCTAACCATGGAAACTCGACCAGAAGACTTTCTAAAAGACTAGAAGCTAGATTGAAATCATGCTCAGCGAATATATCGAGAGAAATCCAATTCTCTCTATTTCGTTCCGATATATACCACGAATCTCGAGCCGCTGATCCGGCCAAGCAACCCAAAATATGGGGGAGTATGGTAAATTCCTTCATAGTTGTTTCGGCAATCGAAGGTTCTAAATACCATTCGGACAAATAAGAAAACCTTTTCTTCCATAATTCCTTTTTTGTAGATAGAGGATTCATGGGAGAATTTCTTCTAAGTGTATTTTGTATAACAGCCTTTCCTACCTTGTAGAGAAGTCTTTCGTCATTTTTACCGAATCCAACCTGATTATCTATAGATTCCAAACCAAAATTTTGCCTATAAAGAGCTAATCGAATTGTATTAATGTCTATAACTGATTTCTTTCGGGTAATACTAATTGATAAGGCTTCATTGGCAAGTGCTGCTAGATCTCGTGCATTAGAACCTATGGTTCTAGATCCAAATTCATCGGGACAGGACAACTGTTTTTCCGAGTAGAACCCTTTGCTACGTAAAAGAATGGGAAATTCCCTTTGTCGTTGTGGGATAACAAGCATTCGAATATTGATCGATCTATCTAATCGATTTGGAGCTATTAGAGCTGGATCCACTTTTTTGGGGATATGAGTCGAAGCAATAAAAAGAATATTTCTGATAGAATCTTTCTCATCATCTCTAGAGAGATGGTTCACTAATAAACCGAGGAAAAAGTCAGTTAAGTTTAAACCAAAGAAAGATTGATTTAGGTCATTGAAATGAAGTTGATGAATGTTTGGAATCCATATTATGCAAGGAGACATTCTTTTCGCCAATTCGAGGGTAAGATTGAATTGTTGCATTTTTTCTTTCACCTTATTTTCAAAATCAGTCATAATACTTCCAGTACCAGGGTAATTTAAATATTCACCATACAATAACTTGTTCAGAGATATTTTAATTAAAGGAACATAAGAGTCTGCTGCTAGACTTTTGGCCAAATAGGATCGGCCAGTTCCCATAGGACCTATAAGTAAAATCCCTTTGGAAAGTAATGATCCTGTGTCGAGTGAGAAAGGTTTTCCATTAAATGTGGGGTTGGTTGGACACAATATTTGTGAAGAGGTAATCTTCTGACAAAAGGCAAGGAATACCCATCTTTCTGCTAAACAAAATTGATCGAACTTATAATTCATTAGATCTTTTTGATAAGTGTAAGCCAAATATCGTAAGTGAATAAGTCCCGGCTGTTCAGTAATTTGATAACCAAATTCATTCTTGAAGAAATTATGACTGTAAGTCAAATTCGATTCAAATTGAGAAATGTTTTTTCTCGTCATTAGAAATTGAACTAGTAATTCTATCTCTTTTTCGGAGATATCCATGCTAGAACACAATCTGTTAAACTCTCTTATTATAGTTATAGGCGAATAAAGCTTTCTATTCTTAATCTTATTCTTCATAGAAGAATAGCTGGATGTAGAAGAGAACAAGAGACTAGGTACAGAAGTATTCATTAGTTTTTGCAACTCGATAACGTATGACGGATCCTTTAAATACTTTATGAGTTCAAAGTCTATCTTTAAATTGATAAAGGCTAAGGAAATAACTTCAAAATATTGAAGAACGAAATACCCAAGGACGAAAAAAGGGATAAGAATCCCATATTCATACCCCCGAGCATTTAGTAATCTCAGATGTCCCCATATGAATGGTACTGATGACTTCTCTCGATCACTTGTTTCCTCTATGAAAAAATCCTCACAGGAAGACAAAAACTCATTCCAAGGATTCGTTACAAATAAAAACTTATTAAGAAGATTCGTTCTGAATCTAAAACTCAATTGAAATAGATTCGTTATAAATTTCCGTTGTATAGGTTCCCATAATGGATGATAAAGTTCCCACAAGATATTCAATTTATGCATAATCTTATGTTTAATATCTCGAAAAATAGATACAAATTGATTATTGCCATGTAGCAATATCTCCGGAAGAGTATCTAAAAGTATATTTACAAGATATTTAGACCATGCAGAAGTAAAAAACCAAGGCATATAGGTTTTAAACAGTTCCCATTTTGAAAAAATACTATCTATTCGATAGATCCTATACATCTCCTGTTTCTTAACACGTTCATTAAAACGAGATGATGGTATAATTTTATGTTCCTCTTTAGATGAAATTGAAAGGGTACTCCTTCCATATATGCCTTTTTTTCTAATTATGTTTTTTGAACTTTCGGTTACAAGCCAATCTTGAATACGATGAAGCATTTCCTGGTTCTTATTGGGAAATATTTCGGATAGTAAATCATCTTGATAAGATCGAGTTTCAATAAGACCCATGTTTGAACTGAAACCCTTTTTAAGGTACTGATCGAGGTTGTTTTCTTCTGAATCGGATCTATTGATAAAAGGTTCACAATAAGTTTTTTCAAAATTGACTATTTGTTTTTTTGTTAAAGGCGTTGTATAAATCTCTTCAATCGAGGAAAGATATCTTTTGTCACGAACGAATGGATTCAATCGAGTTAGTAATTTGAAGGATCTGTACAAGTCATAGATTAATACAAACGTTTGGTCACCACTTTGTTTTCGTTGTAAATATTTAGGTAAGAATATGTTAGATACTTGTGATTGGATGAACGAAATAGTATCTTTATCTAAGTGAACGGGTCCTATTTCATCAATAGGCAAAGAAGAGAGATTGGTGTGGATGGACAAAAAATTGAATAATTGTCCATATGTAAGATTCTTCCTTTTTATATGAATCCTTTCCATATAAGAAGGTAATCTCTTATTATAATTTGACCGAGGATGATGCAAATAATCAAAAAATTGGAGCGTATTTGCTCCGTGAAAAGAAGCTCTCAATGAGCTCTGATCAGATAGTTTCGCGGGATTCAACCAATTGTCTCCATCGTTGGATATCGTCGAAAAATCAGTGTTATCGAATGATTCCATGCGATTATTTTCATAATTGAATAAGTCAATAATCAATGGATTAATCGGTATCTCATTCGGAATAAATGGTGCAATTGTTCTTTCATCGATCAATAATTTTGATCTTTGTGAAAGATTATAGTCATATAAAAGAAAGGGTTTATATTTTTTTAAATGAACGATTAGAGCACCAATTGGCTCCAACAACTCATTTAATTGTAGATAATTAAGACTTTTGAGTTTATGAAAGCGAAAATCCAAAATAGAAATGAAATTATTGAACTTATAATTGAACTTCGAAATTATATTGAAGTTCGAATTTAAGATCTTGACAATATTTTCAGAGAGGGAAGAAAACTTTGAATAATCTTTTTTGTTGGGAATTACAGACCAACCAATTGAATCTTTATTAGTATTAGTACATGATTCAATTGGATCAAACACTATTTTGATATAGTTTTGTTTAGAAACAAAATGTTTCCAATATTTTATAAAGTATTCGGTCTGATTGGACCATTTGTACACATTCAAATTCCGATTTATATTTTTATTTGTTCGAATAATAAAATGTTTGAACCATTCTCTCTGACTTTTTCTCCAATTTGATGAATGACGGCCAATTGTATCTTTCGTTACATTATGAAAACTTTCATTTTCTATCCAATTTGTTTGAATTTGATCCTTTAAATTGCGACTGAACCTGTTCATAAAATAGAATCTGTTGAATGCATTTGCCGAATATACAACAATCTTATATCGAATCGATTCATACCAATTGAAAGCTTCAGTTCTATAATAATTAAGAGGGGTTTTGATCTCCAAGCGATTTTTGAAATAGCTTTGGCTCAATTCTTTGTTGATTATTTGATCTAAATATTCATCTTCTTTACCAGTAATATTGAGTAGAACCCATAAAGATTGATTCTTCAATTTATCCCTGTGGTTGAAGATCCGATTGAATCTCAACGATCCATTCTCATTGAGTTCATATAATAGATTCATGTGATGATCAATATCAAGGGAATTCTTATCATGAACCTGGCTAGGCTTAGTTATTGATAGAATGAATTGATCTGTTATTTTCAGAACGATTTTTTTCGTTTTTGATCTCAAATTGTTGTGCAATATGTACTGTCCTTGCTTTCTAATAATATTACATCCGGGATCTGATGAAATAGTACAATTTGAGGAAGGATTTTCGATTTGAAAATATGTTTTGATCTTCCATAGATAAACTATCCTATTCATTAATGAATTGGATTTTGAATCCCTGAAATCCTGGAAAAAAACATCTTGTTGCCTTTTAAAGAATCTTTTAAATAAGTTGAAATCTTCAATGGACTTCTTAGTAGCACTAGGACCACCCATACACGGTTCATCTATTGGCAATATGTTAAAAAAAGAATAACGAATTGATTTTGTAAAATTATCAATGAATCTTTTCCTTTCCTTTGGAAAGGAATTATCTTCCATATATCTTTGATCTTCTTTAAATAATTCTTTCGCCCAAGAGATTGGAGAATATTCTGATAAACACTTTGAGGACAAATCTGATTCTCTTTTTGTTTGTTCTCTTTCAATAGGAGAAAGATCCCAAAGAATTGATCTTTCTCTTCGTTGCTCAATCTCCGTTTTATTTCTTGTGAATGGATCTTCACAAAGATCTTTTTCAGGTTCCCAATACTCATTTTTGGTTGAATTTATAGTTGAATCGATCTTCAAATTGATATCTTTCTTATCCTTCTCTGAATTAGTTTCGCCCGGTCCTTTATTTTCCGAGATAATCTCATCCTTCTTGTTCATGTTCCTGTCATATCCTGAATTGAAACTAATGGGATTGGAATGCTCTATGGATCGATTGTAAGATCTTTTCAATTGGAACGACAGGAAAAGATGCGGAAATATCAACCAATTTTTAGTGAAAGGTTTTAAATATTCTTCCGATGTTTCATTTCCAAGTTCCATAAAGTTTATATGTATAGGAAAGAGTTTCATCAAATAGAAATTTTTTCTCTCAATCATACTACTTTTATGATTGAAGCGATATGTAAGGACCGATAATGTAAGTACTACTACACCTTGGATCAAAAAATATGGATTGCTTTTGCGTAGATCGCGTAAAAGCAACGTACTGACAATTCTAAGGTCAAAGAGCTTTATAAGGCGCTCTCGATGCGAAAGGATTTGAATTAAAAATCTCACCAAATTGGATTCGGTCCATTGATTGCATAGAAATTGATAGCTTTGTATCTCCTCCAATTTCACTATCCAGGATCTGTTTTTTTTCATTTTTTTTTTTTTTACCCCCCCCCCCTTTTTTTTCATCCCAATTAATGGAATATATAAACTAATATTGATTTAATATAATTGAAATCTCGTGTCAACTAATATGGATTTAATATAATCGGAAAGATTGTGTCAACTAATATGGATTTAATATAATCGGAAAGATTGTGTCAACTAATATGGATTTAATATAATCGGAAAGATTGTGTCAACTAATATGGATTTAATATAATCGGAAAGATTGTGTCAACTAATATGGATTTAATATAATCGGAAAGATTGTGTCAACTAATATGGATTTAATATAATCGGAAAGATCGTGTCAACTAATATGGATTATATATAATCGGAAAGCTCGTGTCAACTAACCAATACCATTATACTAAATGGATAGTAAATATACCAAATGGATAAAATCCATTCCGTTTTTTCTCTTATTTTATGGGCGAACGACGGGAATTGAACCCGCGCGTGGTGGATTCACAATCCACTGCCTTGGTCCACTTGGCTACGTCCGCCCCGTAAAAACAAACCAATTGTCTCTATCCACGGTCATTTCTTACAAGAAGAATCAATTTTATAGGTTAATGAACTAACGTTTGTATGTAGGTCGACGACCCCTGACAGGGGATCAGAGCAAGATCGATGACTAGCTCCTAACCAACTCTCGAACAAGTTGTTCAGTCCAGCCTTGGACCTCTGTAAAATGTCTGTTTACAATATTTGACATGAATCAAATATGAGAGAATTTGATTGGGTCCCGAATCACCCAATTTAAGATCCGAGTCTATACTCATATTATAGAATGACTATGTTTATGATCTTTATCCAGCATCCATGGCTGAATGGTTAAAGCGCCCAACTCATAATTGGCGAACTCGCGGGTTCAATTCCTGCTGGATGCAGAGGAACTGCCCATATCCATTATTTCTGGAATGGGAAGAAGGATGAGGAGTAACAACAAACATGAAATTGAACAGTACCAAACCTTTCCTTTTTTTTTGAAAGGCTTGGTACTGTTCAGTTAAGCAATACACAGTAACAATCCATCGGAATA